GATCTAAAACGGATCACTCAAAATTGGCACATTAGTCATATAACTACCTAAAAATGTAAAAGGGGATTTTTTTAATTAAATTGGGTTAAAGAGTTTATATAGTGATAATAATTTAGAAAAATAATGATTTAGAAGATTATAAAACATATTTAAAACTAAATCAATTAGTTTCAACGAACCCTTCTTTTAATATATAATAATATATAATTATAATATCTTTTAATATATAATTATAATATTTTTAATATATAATTATAATATATAATAAAAAATAAATTTATTTTTATTATTGATTCAAGTCGATGGGGAAAGTGAGAATCCCCATCCTGAAAATCATAAAATATACTAAAACGAAAGGTGAACCCTTGTGCTTGCATTTATCCTTTTTTCAAACAAAAAAGTACCATTAATTTTTCGAATTAAGTAGACAACAGAATTCTTATCTATATCAGAAATGAAAGAAAAAAGACGCCTTCTAAATTAAAACATTATGAAACTAATTATTTTTATTTATGATTTATATTTATTATATAAATATAAAATAATAAAATAATTTTTTTTATATATATTATTTTTTATTATATATAAATTATATAAATATAAATTATTTTACTATTATGATGTTAATTAAAATTCTTATAACTTATAAATATTATAAAAAAATTAGAAACAAAATTAGATTACTTTTCTAATTAGACCGATTAAGATTTTTTATTGTATTGTTTGATTACTATTATTTATTTGTTACACAAAAAAAACTTTTAGAACTCCCGGTAGAAAGAGATTTCGCTAATGAAAAAGCTTTCAATGCTGCCCGATATCCCTTCCTTTTCCAAATATTTTTACGAATCCGTTTTTTTGAAATAGAGGTGCGTTTTTTTGGAACTGCCATTAAAAAATTATATTATAATAGGTTCTTCGGTTGGATGTGAAAGACATCTATTGTTCAAAATAAATTTTTCTTTACTGTTCTCTATCTATTTATTCTCTAAATCATACTCCCTTCATAAAAAAGGGGGTTGTGTAAAAATCGCATAAAATATTACTAACAACAATCCCCTATGCCAAATAGAATTGATTGAAGTTGATAAAATACAATACAAACAAAAAAGAAAAGATTGTGCGTTTAGTTTTCTTTCTATTTTCGTCGTGTTACATTTATACATGTAATAAAATACATCAAAAGGTTAATAACCCAACCCCTCTATCGCTTAATTAAAAAACTTTAATAATTTTCTATTATATTAATTAATTTAATTGGTCAAACTCGAAGAAAGAGTACACCCAACTTTAATTCTCAAATTCGAGTGGGACTAGTAGTTAATCTGTTAAAGGATACAAAATCTATAATTTTTTTATTATATTATAAAAGGCATTTTATTTGCCCTTTTTTTTTATTTTACATAAAATAAAGTGTTGGATATCATAGCATTTCCTACAAATAGCTTTTATTGTAATGGAAGACAATCAATTAGTTACAAAACAAATTGTTTAATGATTCTGAATAACCGAATTACAATTACAATAAATAGTTTTTATGGGTCAAGTTATGCGCTTTATGATTCATACCAAACACTGTTTTTGGTGTAATTATCTATCCTCGCTCTATAGATATAAAAGATATAAATAAATTATTGTAATACGTAATAATTATAATTAGAATGCAAATTTTATTTAAGTTTTATTTTATATATCTTAATTTTTTTTTATTAACTGACCCCTTTCAACAGAAAACAAATAAGAACCGGTGAATCAGAAACAATTAATTAAGAAAAATATTTTATTTTTTTTTTATGGAATATACATATCAATATTCATGGATTATACCTTTCATTCCACTTCCAGTTCCAATGTTAATTGGAGCAGGACTTCTACTTTTTCCAACGGCAACAAAAAATCTTCGCCGTATGTGGGCTTTTCCGAGTGTTTTATTGTTAAGTATAGTTATGATTTTTTCAGCCCATTTTTCTATTCAGGAAATAAATCACAATTCCGTCTATCAATATGTATGGTCTTGGACCATCAATAATGATTTTTATTTAGAATTTGGCTGCTTGGTTGATCCACTTACTTCTATTATGTCAATATTAATCACTACTGTTGGAATGATGGTTCTTATTTATAGTGATAATTATATGTCTCATGATCAGGGATATTTGAGATTTTTTGCTTATATGAGTTTTTCCAATACTTCAATGTTGGGATTAGTTACTAGTTCTAATTTGATACAAATTTATATTTTTTGGGAATTGGTTGGAATGTGTTCTTATCTATTAATAGGTTTTTGGTTCACACGACCTAGTGCGGCGAATGCTTGTCAAAAAGCGTTTGTAACTAATCGTGTCGGGGATTTCGGTTTATTATTAGGAATTTTGGGTTTTTATTGGATAACGGGTAGTTTTGAATTTCGGGATTTGTTTGAGATATTTAATAACTTGGTTTATAATAATGAGGTTAATTTTTTATTTGTTACCTTATGCGCCTTCCTATTATTTGCCGG